TCCTGGGTTGCGAACAGTGATTCGATTGATGATGAAGAAAGAGAATTTTTGGTTCAGTTCTCCACCTTAACGACAGAAAAAGGGATTGATCAAATTCTATTGAGTCTGACTCATAGTGATTATTTATCTAGTGATCATTTATCAAAGAACGACTCTGGTTATCAAATGATTGAACACCCGGGAGCAATTTACTTACGATATTTAGTTGACATTCATAAAAAGTGTCTAATGAATTATGAGTTCAATACATCCTGTTTAGCAGAAAGACGGATATTCCTTGCTCATTATCAGACAATCACTTATTCACAAACCCCGTGTGGGGCTAATAGTTTTCATTTCCCGTCTCATGAAAAACCCTTTTCGCTCCGCTTAGCCCTATCCCCCTCTAGGGGTATTTTAGTGATAGGTTCTATAGGAACTGGACGCTCCTATTTGGTCAAATACCTAGCGACAAACTCCTATGTTCCTTTGGTATTTCTGAACAAGTTCCTGGATAACAAGCCTAAAGGTTTTCTTATTGATGATATCGATATTGATGATAGTGACAATATTGATGATAGTGACGAGATTGATGCTAGTGACGATATCGATCTTGACCTCGATACGGAGCTGCTAACTCTGATGAATGCGCTAAATATGGATATGATGCCGGAAATAGACCGATTTTCTATCACCCTTCAATTCGAATTAGCAAAAGCAATGTCTCCTTGCATAATATGGATTCCAAACATTCATGATCTGGATGTGAATGAGTCGAATTACTTATCCCTCGGTCTATTAGTGAACTATCTATCCAGGGATTGTGAAAGATGTTCCACTAGAAATATTCTTGTTATTGCTTCGACTCATATTCCCCAAAAAGTGGATCCCGCTCTAATAGTTCCGAATAAATTAAATACATGCATTAAGATACGAAGGCTTCTTATTCCACAACAACGAAAGCACTTTTTCAATCTTTCATATACTAAGGGATTTCACTTGGAAAAGAAAATGTTCCATACTAATGAATTCGGGTCCATAACCGTGGGTTCCAATGCACGAGATCTTGTAGCACTTACCAATGAGGCCTTAGCGATTAGTATTACACAGAAGAAATCAATTATAGACACTAATACAATTAGATCCGCTCTTCATAGACAAACTTGGGATTTGCGATCCCAGGTAAGATCGGTTCAGGATCATGAGATCCTTTTCTATCAGATAGGAAGGGCTGTTGCACAAAATGTACTTCTAAGTAATTGCCCCATAGATCCTATATCTATCTATATGAAGAAGAAATCATGTAACGAAAGGGATTCTTATTTGTACAAATGGTACTTCGAACTTGGAACGAGCATGAAGAAATTAACGATACTTCTTTATCTTTTGAGTTGTTCTGCCGGATCGGTCGCCCAAGACCTTTGGTCTCTACCCGGACCCGATGAAAAAAATGGGATCACTTCTTATGGACTCGTTGAGAATGCTTCTGATCTAGTTCATGGCCTATTAGAAGTAGAAGGTGCTCTGGGGGGATCCTCACGGACAGAAAAAGATTGCAGTCAGTTTGATAATGATCGAGTGACATTGCTTCTTCGGCCCGAACCAAGGAATCCTTTAGATATGATGCAAAATGGGTCTTATTCTATCGTTGATCAGAGATTTCTCTATGAAAAATACGAATCGGAGTTTGAAGAAGGGGAAGTAGAAGGAGCCCTCGACCCGCAACAGATAGAAGAGGATTTATTCAATCACATAGTTTGGGCTCCTAGAATATGGCGCCCTTGGGGCTTTCTATTTTATTGTATCGAAAGGCCCAATGAATTGGGATTTCCCTATTGGGCCAGGTCATTTCGGGGCAAGCGGATCATTTATGATGAAGAGAATGAGCTTCAAGAGAATGATTCGGAGTTCTTGCAGAGTGGAACCATGCAGTACCAGACACGAGATAGATCTTCCAAAGAACAAGGCTTTTTTCGAATAAGCCAATTCATTTGGGACCCTGCAGATCCACTCTTTTTCCTATTCAAAGATCAGCCCCCTGTCTCTGTGTTTTCACATCGAGAATTCTTTGCAGATGAAGAGATGTCAAAAGGGCTTCTTACTTCCCAAACAGATCCTCCTACATCTATATATAAACGCTGGTTTATCAAGAATACGCAAGAAAAGCACTTCGAATTGTTGATTCATCACCAGAGATGGATTAGAACCAATAGTTCATTATCTAATGGATCTTTCCGTTCTAATACTCTATCCGAGAGTTATCAGTATTTATCAAATCTGTTCCTATCTAACGGAAGGCTATTGGATCAAATGACAAAGACATTGTTGAGAAAAAGATGGCTTTTCCCGGATGAAATGAAAATTGGAGTCATGTAACAGGAGAAGGGTTTCCCATTCCTTAGCCGGAAGGATAAAGGATATATGGTCATGAAATAAATAGGGAGTGGAACAGAATTGACTGGGTGGTAGAGTCGTGGAAACGCTTGTTTCTTCCAAATTTTGGACCTTAGCTCCATGGAAC